TTTTAAACAAGACAGGGATCGCCCGCTCGGCAATGTTACCTTGGGGAGGAGACAAAACACTAAAAACAATTCAAACTCAAAAAATCTTCTTTTTTCATTTTTTTATATGAACAAGATTAGTATCGAAGAGTTGGTGAACATTGTTCTGACTCATAGCTTTAAGATGACTGGCATGAATGAGCCAGCTTCAACACCACCTAGACTCTTAATCATAGACAGACTTGCACTGACCTCAACATAAAAGGATGAGCCCGGTCTGTATATTTGTACGCATTGGCTTAACTCACTCCTAACCTCCTTATACACTGAAAAGAACACATAATTAAAACTGCCTAGTTAAAGCGGAACGAAAAGGAGTTTGAAGTCGGGACAGCATGGATACGAGACTTTTGAAGTTCAGTTTGGAATCATTGCGGTTTTCTATCTTCAGATTAACAAATGAAAAAAAGAACCAAGACCTTTCAGCGATTCGACGCGCTCCCCTAAGCTAGACGCTTTACCTACCTGACCTCAGAGAGAATAGAATGAGTCGCCCTAGCCCTAGTCTTACTAAGAGTTTGAATTGCTCTGTAGGATAGTAGGGCGAATTAATTGCATTAGTGCGATTTGGCTAGCTGAATCGCCCAGCGAACAAATCGCCTCCTTGCTAAAAAGAAAAGCGGACCCGCAAAATAGCGTCTTCGATGTTGCATATAAAAAAGGGTTTCTTTTTCAACCAGGTATCTTTTTTTTTTCTTTTGGCTAAGAAGCCCGTAGGTTGTACGCCAGCCATACGTAGCTTGAACTGTGATGGCCACAATGCTTAGCTATTGCCGATCCTTAAAACGCTTTTGGTTGAATGTTCACACTTGATGCACCGTCTGCACGTCCTACATTCACTCCCGGAAATTGAAACAGGAAAAGAGGAATTTGAACCCCCGGTCTGCTGTAGTCAGCCTTAACGATTTGCTTGACTGGCGAGTCTGCCGTCTCCGCGTCTTTCCCTTTTGAGGGCTGCTCCTCAAGCCTTCGAATGCCGATCTTCGCTTGGGCCGTCTCGCGAAGATCTTCGATCCGAACCTTCGCATCTACTCTTTCTTAGAGGATGAACCATGCCTTCGCTATTGCAAGAATATAGCGATCGAAGAGCTATCGCTCAGCTGGTTCGCGTATTACGAAAGCCGTATTGCCCGAAGGGGGATGCTGAAAGAGCGTAGGTAAGTGGTAAGCGTAGGAGGCATGCCCGAAGGACAGCGGCAGCAGTGTGGTTCCAGGAGCTTCCGTTAGATTGAGATCTGCAGGGTGGCGGGGACTTCGGCTGCCTTGTTTCGGGTGAAGAGAAGAGGGTAGTAGGCTTAGTAGGGCTCGAACCTACAATATAACCGTTATGAGCGGTACGTTTCAACCAATTAAACTATAAGCCCTTACGGATCTTTACATGCAATTCTCTCACTTCGGGAAGAGCGGACGGAAAGAGAAGGCCTTTGCTCTATCTGCTTCTTCCGCTTCCCAGGAATGAACAATTGTAAAATCCATTTTTTTTTCCAATTGTTTATAATATATAAATAAATCTTATTTTTATAAAAAAGATTTATTTAGTAAATTAAGTAAGCGACTCAAACTGCCGGTACGCTTTCCGGCTCGCAACGACTTCAAACGGGCGGGGGCTCTCTATTTGCTTGCAATGCCGGCTGTTCGCCTTTAGTTAGAAGTGAAAGTAGAGAGCGCCGTTTGCCCTACACTTAAAAAAAAAAGAAAAAGTACATAAGGAGTGAGAAAAAAACTTGGTTACGGGAACCGAAGGTGAAGGTTAGGCCGACTTCTTTAGCTACTTCCGCATTTGAGTTGTCGTATTCAGGAAAGCTTGCTTTATGGCAGAGCATTTAGCAATGCCAGCAGCCTGGCGAGGGCTGACTGTCTGGGGACAGGTTAAGGCAGGGCCCGCTGGGCTTGCTTATCATGAGATTGGGTAAGGGAATCATAAAGGGGCTCATAAAGAAACCGGGCGGGCGAGCTTTTGGGCATACGGAAAGGGGGAAGTGGATGGAGAGTACTTCTCAGCTAGAGTTGAGAGTGAAGTCGCTATAGTGGCAAAAGTCAGTCTTATTACACGGCTGGACGCCCGGCTCTAGACGAAGCTGCGGGGGTTACCACCACATCCTCCCCCGATAGACTCGAAGCTCTTCATAATCAGGCAGGGTAGAAAATCTTCTTTCAAAAAAGGCAGACCAGAGATGACAGAGGAAAGTATTCAGTTAAAAAAATATACGGCAGTCAGAACAGCTTCGGCCAAAAATGGACTAAGGACAGAAGCACAAGCTACAAGCATTAACAACCGGTTTCGTTTAACCTTATGTAAAAAAAAAGAAGCAGCGAAGAAAACAAGACACTAAGTTGTTGCGCTAACTTGCTAGCGCTAGCGCACTACGGCTTTTCAGCCTCGCGGGTCCATTCATTCCATTCTCTTCGCCTTACACGGACCTAAAGGCTCCTTTAGGAGGGCGTATTAGTGGTTTCTTTT